AAACATCTGAGTATTTATTCGAAAAAGGTTTATTCGACCCAATAGTACCACGTAATCTTTTAAAAGGTGTTCTGAGTGAGTTATTTCAACTCCACGGTTTCTTTCCTTTGAATCACAGTTCCAAAAATTAAAGTATAGCACTAGATTCGCTTATTTCATTTGTAGCGAACAAAAATAAATATTTAATTCATCGTAATCGTAATTAAAAGAAACAATATATATATTGTTTTCCTTGTTGACATAAGTTCTCCTTGTGGATAGACAGAGGTTTCGGATAATTATATTTTTTCTTTTGTTTTTTATTTTATTTATAATTATTTATTTAATATATTAAAATAATATTCATTATTATTTTAACTTATATTATAATATTCATTATTATATTACTTATTATTTAAATTATTTAAATATATATATTCTAAATATTATAGTTTCTATCTAATCATATAGCTAATAGAATTATAGTTGATATTATTTATCACTTATAAATAATATTATTTACAATATAATAATAACTTGATATTACTTATGATAGATATATCCTAAATAAGCATAAGAGGATATCTTTTTAATAGATAGAAATAGTAAATCGAGGCATCTATTCTATGACAGATTTCAACTTACCCTCCATTTTTGTACCTTTAGTGGGCCTAGTATTTCCGGCAATTGCAATGGTTTCTTTATTTCTTCATGTCCAAAAAAATAAGATTGTCTAGACCCAATGGTAATGAATCTTATCAAGTGATTTCAACACTGTATGATAATACGGATATTTATTTCGTGTAATATGGTATGATATGTGGCTTTTGCCAAACACACAAGTGAAAGAACTTTTATGCGGATATATAATATCTGTATAAATGCATGTATATGTGGATATAGCTGATTCAAAATGAATTAGCGAATATAAAAAATGGAAAGTCAATGTATCTAACTAATTACTCCCGATGTTTCACATAACAATAGTGCTAGTTGGTGAAAGTTACTTCGGGGTCAAGAAAGGTAAAGTCAAATTTATTTGGGTTATTCGCTCGATTCCAATCGAATGCAACTGAATGCAGTATAGTATGAATTGGCGATCAGAACATATATGGATAGAACTTATAACGGAATCTCGAAAAACGAGTAATTTTTGCTGGGCCTGTATCCTTTTTTTAGGTTCACTAGGATTCTTAGTGGTTGGAACTTCCAGTTATCTTGGTAGGAATTTGATCTCTGTATTTCCATCTCAGCAAATCGTTTTTTTTCCTCAAGGGGTTGTGATGTCTTTCTATGGGATCGCGGGTCTGTTCATTAGCTCCTATTTGTGGTGCACTATTTCGTGGAATGTAGGTAGCGGTTATGACCTATTTGATAGAAAAGAGGGAAGAGTGTGTATTTTTCGTTGGGGATTTCCTGGAATAAATCGTCGCATCTTCCTTCGGTTCCTTATGAGAGATATCCAATCAATCAGAATAGAGGTTAAAGAGGGTCTTTATACTCGTCGTGTCCTTTATATGGAAATAAGAGGCCAAGGAGCTATTCCCTTGACTCGTACTGATGAGAATTTGACTCCACGAGAAATTGAACAAAAAGCTGCTGAATTAGCCTATTTTTTGCGCATACCAATGGAAGTACTTTAAAACGAACTCGAACTGAAGTAAAGAATAAATATCCTCTCAAGGTGGGGAAAAGAACTTGCTAATTCCCCTTTTTAATAAAAGGCAAGTTTCCTTATTCTTTTATACTAGAAGTCTAATCTAACTAACTAATAATTAATTTATATCTATAAATTAATTTAATCAAACCTATCCGAACATGTATTTCGTAATACATAATTCATCTTTTTAGGCCCATGATTTTGAATCGATACCTTTTTTCTGATTATACAGTAAAAGATTTCGTTTCGAAAGAATTAATGTAAGTTTTTTGGTCTCGAAACTTGATTCGTTACTTAAAGTGGGTTTTGGAGTATTCATCGAAAGGAACAAATGAAAATGAAATTGGTTTGAATTTGCCCAATTGAGATATCTGAAATATATTACAAATAAAAAGGAAAGGGATAGATCCAGAGGTCACTACTTTGTTATACAACTCGTGCTTCAGAGAAATATCAGATAGAGTCGACGAATGAAGCAGGTTCATTAAAAATTCAATTCACAGATCAAAATGAAAAAAAAGAAAGCATTGGCCTCCCTTCCCTATCTTGCATCTATGGTATTTTTGCCCTGGTGGGTCTCTTTCTCTTTTAATAAATGTCTGGAACCTTGGGTTATTTATTGGTGGAATAGCAGACAATCCGAAACTTTTTTAAATCATATTCAAGAGAAAAACGTTCTAAAAAGATTCATAGAATTAGAAGAACTATTCCTATTGGATGAAATGATAAAGGAGTACCCGGAAACACATATACAAAAACTTCATATAGGAATACACAAGGAAACAATACAATTGGTCAAAGCATGCAATGAATATGATCTTCATATCATTTTACATTTTTCGACAAATATAATCTGTTTCACTATTCTAAGTGGTTATTTTATTCTGAGTAATGAAGAACTCGTTATTCTGAATTCTTGGGTTCAGGAATTCCTCTATAACTTAAGTGACACAATAAAAGCTTTTTCGATTCTTTTAGTTACTGATTTATGGGTCGGATTTCACTCGACCCGTGGTTGGGAACTAATGATAGGTTTGGTTTACAACGATTTTGGATTGGATCATAACAATCAGATTATATCTGGTCTTGTTTCCATTTTTCCAGTTATTCTAGATGCAATTGTTAAATATTGGATTTTTCATTATTTAAATCGTGTATCTCCCTCGCTTGTAGTAATTTTTCATTCAATGAATGAATAAAGAACTCATTTGATCTCATCATATTAATAAAATTAGAATCCTTCTTCCTTTATAAATAAATAGAAATTAAGCATTTAATTAAAAATTTTACTTAATTCCTTATACTTTTATCTGCTCAAGGTATTCATCGTATATTCCAGTACAATTATTCTAGTACAATGCCAGACTCGTGTATAGGTAACTATACTAGTTACCTATCTAATTTATTGTAGAAACTCCGAAATTAATGATTGGACATGCAAAATAAAAATGCTTTTTCTTGGGTAAAGGAAGGGATGACTCGATCCATTTCTGTATCGATCATGATATATGTAATAACTCGGTCATCCATTTCAAATGCATATCCCGTTTTTGCGCAGCAAGGTTATGAAAACCCGCGAGAAGCAACGGGACGAATTGTATGTGCTAATTGTCATTTAGCTAATAAACCCGTGGATATTGAAGTTCCGCAAGCTGTGCTCCCTGATACTGTATTTGAAGCAGTTGTCCGAATTCCTTATGATAAGCAACTGAAACAAGTTCTTGCTAATAGTAAAAAGGGGGGTTTGAATGTAGGGGCTGTTCTCATTTTACCCGACGGATTCGAATTAGCCCCCCCTGATCGTATTTCTCCCGAATTGAAAGAAAAGATTGGAAATTTGTCTTTTCAGAGTTATCGTCCTAATAAAAGAAATATTATTGTGATAGGTCCTGTTCCTGGTCAGAAATATAGTGAAATAATCTTTCCCATTCTTTCCCCCGACCCTGCTACGAAGAAAGATGTTCACTTCTTAAAATATCCCATATATGTAGGTGGGAACAGAGGAAGGGGTCAGATTTATCCTGATGGTAGCAAAAGTAACAATACAGTCTATAATGCTACATCAGCAGGTGTAGTAAGTAGAATAGTACGTAAAGAAAAGGGTGGATATGAAATAACCGTTGTTGATCCATCGGATGGACATCAAGTAGTTGATATTGTACCTCCAGGACCAGAACTTCTTGTTTCAGAGGGTGAATCCATCAAGCTTGATCAACCATTAACAAGCAATCCCAATGTGGGAGGCTTTGGTCAGGGAGATGCAGAAGTAGTGCTTCAAGACCCATTACGGGTCCAAGGTCTTTTATTCTTCTTTGCATTTGTTATTTTGGCACAAGTTTTTTTGGTTCTTAAAAAGAAACAGTTTGAAAAGGTTCAATTATACGAAATGAATTTCTAGGTGCGGGGATTTCTTAACATCAAGTTGGTAAAAGGTGCCAAATTTTTGTCGACCCATATATATATATGGATCGACAAAAAGGGTTTGGAGATTTGTTTATACTTTTTTTTTTCGTTTTGCGGGATGCCTGGAATTCATTACTTGTATCCTATTCTTTGTACTTTGTAATAGATATACAAACGAAGAGAATACAAGGGAAGGATGGCAAACCAGAACTCTTTTGTTTAGATTGATAGGAAGTTGTGGACAAACAAAAAGAGAGAAAAGATTATAGGGGAATAATTGATTGAGCAAATAGAACTTCTTCTATTAACTTATAACTTAGAGAAATTATTCAAACAAATTTAAATTTCAAATTATATTATATAGTAAGTTCCATTAGTAGTTTACTATAGAAGGAGAAAGAAAGAATTTGGAGGATATCTGATGCGTAGAAATCCATAGAATATTGTAGTATCCAGAGATTACTCTTTTCTTCTTGCTTCGTATCGTAAGAGTTAATTAGAGGAAGGACGGAGACTATGAATCAATCAACGGCTTCAATTCTTCAAAAACATTATTAAGAAACAAAAGAATTAGAGTAATGTTTAAAATTTAAAATATCAGAGCAAAAGATCCATTTTGTTATTTTTTTTTTTCTACAAAACAAATATAATATTTTTATTATGTTGACTGTATAACTTTCCAATTTGAATTTGTATGTTTCCGAATTTGTATGTTATGGAATAGATCAAAGTCTTCTTATATTCTTATATCTTATAAGAGTTAAGAACTCAGCGGGACCTTACCCTCCTTTGTCTGTCTGATTAGAGTGGTAAGGTCCCGTTGAGTTCTTACTCTTTCATGTCTACAATCTGGTTCATCCGATTACTAGAGAGATGAACCCAACCCGGAATATGAACCGTAAAAGAAAACACCTATTAAACCGATCACAGGAATACCAGTTACAGTACCCACCAACCA